ATATTGCCATAAATTGACAAAGTAAAATTTCCATTTTTTCATCAGAAAATGAGTCCCCTTTGAACCTAGAATTACTTTTCCTTGATATCGAACATAATGCATGAAAGGGTCTTTAAAGACCCATAGAGTCTTTTGAAAAAAATTCTGCCACACTAAAATACGTTGTATTTTTCCATAATAATATGTTCGCTCAAGAAAGACTCCAGAAGATGTTAATGGTAAATAAGAAGATTGTTTACGAAGAAACACTAATACAAATTCGCATTCAGATATATAAGAATTATATAAGAACCAAAATAGTCTTTTATTTTCTTTTGAAATAACAGAAATGGATTTCTTCGGAGTATTGAGACTATTCAAATTATGATATTGGTGAAGAAAGAGCCGCAAAAAATGCAAAGAGGGAGCATCCTGGACCCGAGATTGAAGAATTTGAACCAGGATTTCCATATGAATGGGATGAGGTATTAGTATATCTGACAGATAATTTAAATGTGATAATTTATCCTCTAAAAAAGGAAATATTGAATGAATAGATCGTAAATTGTGTATTTCTTCGATGGAAGATTTCAATTGAAGCGAGAATGGAATTTCTACAATGACCGAAATTCCTTCTGATATCATCAGAGAATAAAAATAGGAATAATAATTGTGTCCAACAAATCTATTTTGGTTAGATTCATTAAAGGAACAAATCAAATGATTTTGTCGATACATTCGAATAATTAAACGTTTCACAAGTACTGCACTAGATTTCTTGTCATAACCTAAAAATTTTACAGGTTCGTAAAAAATCGACCCATTTAAACCATGATCATGAGCAAATACATAAATATACTCCTGAAAGAGAAGCGGATATAGGAAGTATTGTTGCCAAGATCTATCTTTTTCTAAAAAGCTTTGTAATTCTTCCATTTTTATTTCTACTTGAAGCAGAAGCAGGAGGCATTTCTTGGGTTATCAAATGATACATAGTGCAATATGGTCAGAACGAAGTATGTATTTTCTTTATTATAGATATTATTTATGTATCTAGTATGGTAAGAAAAAATATATTATATATACCCCGGAAAGGAAACTAGGAGTCCAATCAACAGATCTTTTTACTTTCTTTTTCTATTCAATTGGTTTATCCTTCTTTCTTAGAATTAAAAAAGTGTAAAAAATCCTTTATTTTCGCAACCCGATTGCTCTTTTGACTTTGGAAAAAATTCTCTTTATCAGTATACCGTTTCTTCTACACATTCATTCGTTTCCAATCTAAAGATCTAAAGAATAATTAGGATTCATTAAAAAAAAGAAAAAGAATCTGTGGTCCACTCATATCCCAGGAGGACCCACTGTTTCCCGCATCAGGCACTAATCTATTTTTAACGTCTAATTAGATTGGGGAATTATTGAATCCAAATATAAGAACATAAGCTCGTTTCTTTTTGTTTTACCAAAATTGGAGCTATAGAGCTCTATCCATTTATTCATTAGACCCAACCAACAAATAGTAAGTAAATTAAACTTGTTTCCTTACAAAAATCAAAATAAAATTTTGGAATGATTCGGTAAGGATAAACTCAAAGTTCCACTTTCTTTAATTGAAATTTTGCATTTTATAATACAAAAAAATTGATTTTATTACGACATGCTGTTTTTTCCATTCATTACCTTTGAGGATCAGTCGTGGTCTTATAGACTCTACCAATAGTCTGGACGAATTCGTTACTTCATCCAAATGTGTAAAAAATCATAGTCGCACTTAAAAGCCGAGTACTCTACCATTGAGTTAGCAACCCGAAAAAATACAATATGTAGATATGATCGAAAAAAAATGAATTGAATTGCATAACCTCATCAAAATATTGAACTAACAACAAAAAAAGAGATTTAATGATCAATTAGAAAGATCAAAATCCAAAATCGAAAGAAAGATCGGCGAATCAGATTAAAAAACAATAGATTCACAAACAATAAGGGGTACTCGAATTTGAACTAAACGAACCACCCGTTTTTTATTAAATTTTTGATTATCGTTAACGTTAAGAAAATTAATCTTGTCAGACAAAAAATACAGCAATACAAACCACTTAAATGAACTAAGACCCAACTAGAAAAATGACTTATTTATTGGTTGGGGATAAACAAGATCTATTGATCTATAGATCGAATTATATTTGTTCGATACGCCATTGTCAATATGAATGCAATGGTGAGAAAACAAATTTAAGTAAATCAAATAAGGATTTGGGTTAGATTAGGAAAACATAAATAAAAAAAGATTTTGATGTAAAAAAGAAATAAGGAGAAGAGGTAAAGAAAAAATCTCGGGTTTATTCAATTAATATAGAATATAGGTACAATAAGAAAGATTAATCCCTTGTTTGTTGGTAGATTACTACAACAAGAAAAAAAAAAGAAAAATAGAATAAGAAAAGACAAATTATAAGTAAATAATTACCCAAAGATAGATACTAGTTACTTCCCCCTTATTTCTTATTTATTTTACACTTATTTATTATTTATTTTATTATTTTAAAATTTTATTTTTTCCTTTCTTTACTTTAATTTCATTAACCCGGAGTTCTTTCTTTAAAAAATTCTGCCTTTCTTAAAATATCATAAACAGTTCCTGTAGGTTGAGCGCCCTTTTCAAGGAAATATAGAATAAGAGGAACATTTGAATAAGTTTGATTCTTTATCGGATCATAAAAACCCACTTTTCGAAGATCTCTTCCTTCTCTTCGGGATCGAACATCAATTGCAACGATTCGATAGATGGCTCATTGGGATAGATGTAGATAAACCATTCTCCCCCCAGAAACGTATAGGAGGTTTTCTCCTCATACGGCTCGAGAAAAAGGGTTCTAATTTCTGTATATAATAGCAAATTGAGATCCATAAAATAATAAATTAAATGGACTAGAATTCGTTTTTTATTCTTCCTTGCCTTACAGAAAAAGAAATATCATTTATACTCATAACTCAAGTTGAATAATTCTGACAAAGTCCAAAGGAAAATCCTTAGATATTTTTTGAGCCGTCTCTAATCTCTTTTGTTTGTCTCATCTCGAATACATTTTGATTTCTTATTCTGATTTAATTGTTGAGACAATTGAAAATAGTGTTTCCTTGTTCCGGAATCCTTTATCTTTGCTTTTTGAAATCATTGGGTTTAGACATTACTTCGGTGATCCTTATTCTTTTTCAAAAAGGTAGCAACATCCTTTTTGTTTTTTGGTATTTCTTTCTATCTATAGAAAAGAAAGATTGATTCCCGTGTGACACACTTTATTTGACCGAAATAGGTTTACCAATTCCGAAAAATTTGACTTTTTCAAACTTGTTTCGAATTTGAACCTTTCGATTTCTATATTCAAGATATGCTTACAAAGCCGGTCTAACTTATTGATTGTCACTAACCCTAGATTCTTCCCCTTAATAAATGAATCAGCTCGAGCTCCATGATGTACTATCAACCTAAGACAAATTAGGTTCGTAATGGAACAGAACAAACTATGTCGAGACAAGAGCATCTTCATTGGTATAGAAAATGGTGGATGTAAAAATCCACAACCGATCATGTCCTTCAAGTCGCACGTTGCTTTCTACCACATCGTTTCAAACGAAGTTTTACCATAACATTCCTCTAATTTAGAATTGAATTTCAAACCGCTATGGAATTGATTCATTATGTAATTAATTATGAATAGTCATTAGCTTAACAGGCGATATATAATAATCCATTTTTCTATCTATGAGTAAATAAGTATTTATCCGGAGAAGGCTCGGGAAATATCCAATTTCTTTAACCTCCTATTATATGAATAAAACAAATTTCTAAAAAAGACAAAAACTCTAAAAAAATAGGACTTTTGCTTAAGAGTTATTTAAATCTTCAACGTCAACAGATTGCTCGAGACAATCAATCAGTAGAGCAGGGATCTGTTTTTCTAAACTAGAAACCTCAAAGGAAAGTCTTTTTTTAATAGATTTTTAATTCCGAAACAACAAAAATTCATTAAGTAAACAAACAATTCCAATGATCCGAAAAGATCATAAGTTTTTTGATAATATGATTTAGCACACTTCTTCAAATACTAAAAGTTCATAAAAAATGAATTCGTGTAAGGCAAAATGAAAGTCGTTATTCTTTCATATGAAAGAAAGAATTTGAATCAAGAATTAGAAGAGTCTGATCTTTTCGTATTATCCACCATATACAACGAACAATTATTACAGGGGAGAATCCTGTATATTTAAATAATCACGGACCCCATTCTAAAAACCCTTTTTTTTTTTCACTTAAAGTTTTAATATTGAAGTACAACTAAAGTACAACAAACAATAATATAACAAACAATATTATGACAAAATACAAAATATCATATATACATACATATTATATAATATGTAGGTAGGCGCGGACTTTGTTTATTTTATAAAGATTTTGTTTTACTTCAAGTTCAAAAAGTTTTTCATCAATTCTACAAAATATGTGAAATATAAGAAATTCTCCCCAATCCCTATATTACATTGATTCCAAATTCAAATTTGGACCAAATATAAGATACTAAAATACAAAGAAATGGGATAGTGATCAGATAATTTGTTTTTCCTATTTTTTTCCACAACACTTCTTTAAGAACCTTAAGACCCGCGACGCAAGTAATGAAATTTAGTACTACAAACTTCTTTCTTACTCTTTTGTTTTTAGTTCAGTCTCTGTGAAAAATTTTTATATCTTATTTTTGGACTTGAAGCTTTATAAGGATCTCTTTTATGGAAAGGAATAGGGATGCTCTTGTTTCACATTTCGATTTCAAATGTATCATGGGACAACTCTATTTCCCATATATGGGACATAAAGTCTTTCTAAAAAACTCATTCAAAAAATAAATATTTACTTCCCCTCGCTTTTATTTGACACTTTATTATGGTTATGAGAAATCAAACGAATTCTTAGAATTCAGAAAAAAGATTGTTCTCTTTAAGATTTTTCTGTTTTATTTTTATATGGGATACAATGTAATCTAGAATACAACGCAATCCCTTCTTTCGTTTCTGACGGAAACGGTCTGGGACGGAAGGATTCGAACCTCCGAATAACGGGACCAAAACCCGCTGCCTTACCGCTTGGCCACGCCCCATTTTGATTTCTAGTCTAATCTACGAAATAAAGTGTAATATTCGTATTAGGATTCGTCAATCCCAGGCGAAATATACATACGGGATATTTTCTTGCTAGGATTCAACACATTAGATGTAGTAGAATTAAAAAAATTCATTGATCATTACATAGAATTCAATTAAGATAATGTATGAAAGTAGAATTCCTTGTATTATTATTTGAGAATGGAAGGAACTATTTTTGATTTGGGAGAGTTAGAAAAAAAGAAGGATTTTTTTACTTTCTTTTTTCATTTTTCCCTTAGAAAAATAACTCAATCAAAATAAAATTATCTAATCTACAAAAACTAAATGTTTGTTATGCTTAATATTTCTAGTTTAATCTGTATCTGTCTTAATTCTGTCCTTTATTCAAATGGTTTTTTCTTCGCCAAATTGCCTGAAGCTTATGCAATTTTCAATCCAATCGTAGATGTTATGCCTGTCATACCTCTCTTCTTTTTTCTCTTAGCCTTTGTTTGGCAAGCTGCTGTAAGTTTTCGATAAAATCTTTAATACTTTGCCGAATTCATTCACGATTTATTCGATAATAAAATTAGAAAAATGAATAAGATCGGTAGGTAAAGTTTTATCCTGAATTTGAAAATAGAAATTCTTCTATTCTATATTGAATAACTGCGTCAATGCATTTAGATCAACTTATTTCTTTCCACGTTCTGATTTTCCCGCGGGCAAGGGCTTTATTAAGTCTAGGTCTTCTACAATACCAAATTATCGGTATGACAAGAAATCTTTTGTAAGGAAGGAATCAAAATCTTTTTACAAAAAAATTCCTAAAAACAACTTGTCAAAAAAAAAACGCTTGATTTTTTTTTTTATTTTTGGTATGTCAAGTCAAAATATCAAAATATAGTATTTGTAGTAAAAAAATAGAGAATCTATTCCCTTTCTCGAAAAAATCTTATCTTGGAGATTGTGTAATGCTTACTCTCAAACTCTTTGTTTACACAGTAGTGATATTCTTTGTTTCTCTCTTCATCTTTGGATTCTTATCTAATGATCCAGGACGTAATCCTGGGCGTGAAGAATAAAAAAAAAAAAAAGAGATTTTTCGTTTTTCCTTGGTTTTTTCTAAAATTTTTATTATTTTATCTATTCCATATATTTACCTATGATAAAATCAAGGAATCTAAATTCCTTCGAAATCGGGAGTTCTCAAGTAATCGTAATCAGAACCGGCGGAGAAAGAGGGATTCGAACCCTCGGTACGAATAACTCGTACAACGGATTAGCAATCCGCCGCTTTAGTCCACTCAGCCATCTCTCCCAATTTTCAATTGAAAAATTTTTTATGTGATGTAACATATGAAATAAAAATTGAGAAAATTCTCTTCTCCTTATTTTCCAACTTTCAATTCTTTTAATTTCTATTATCTATTAAATAATAAATTAAAATTAAATATAAAATATTTTATAAATATAAAATTAAAGTAAAAATTATAATTATAAAAGTCTTATAATATATTAATTATATTATAAATATATTATAAAAGTATATATATATATAAAATATATAAAGATAAATATAAAGATAAATATATAAACATTTGTAATTAAGATATATATATATATATACATATTATATATTAGTAATAATATTGGTAATAGCAAATAAATATTATGTATATCTTATAATAACAATTAACACTATATTTAAAGATTCTAAATATGTATTTTAATAATCAAAGTGTCCTAATTCTAAATAAAATATATAGTTTATTAATAATCTAAATATATGATTTATTAATAATCAAAGTATTAAATATTAATATTTTGCATTTCATTTTTATATTTTTATTATATTTTATTTCTATTTTTCGATTTCTTTCTTCATTTTTTTTTTTTCATTCTTATAAAAAACGAAACTACTAAACTATAAGGAAATTAAGTATAAGAAAAAAAATCAAATAAAACAAATAAAAAAAGTTAAGAAATGAAATGAAAATTAAGTGAAAAACGAATTTGATTAGGAATTCTATTTTATTTAGATAATTAAAGGGGATATCCCGAATAGAAAAATACCTTATTAATTTTGTATAAAATATAAAGAAAGATTTTTTCTAACTTAATATATCTAACTTCATTTACACTTGTTCAAAAAAACCTTTATTTGAACAATTGAGATTTAATTAGCCCGAATTTCACATAAAAAAATCTGACAGTTGAGCGATAAGTTAAAAAAAAAGGAACGAAACCTTTTTTTGATCCTGCTTCGATGACTCCTTCGGGCTGGGCTAAGAATGCTAGTAATCCAATAAAGCAAAAGTAAAAAAATATATATATATATAAGCATAACTTTATAAAATTTTGATTAAATGATAG